ACACTTCCTTCCTAGAAAGAAAAGAAATAGCGGGAAATTTATGTCTTAACGAATCACACGTAGAGATATTGATAATACACATAGAGTTAATGGTATTTCATAACTAATTGATTGAGCAGCAGCCCGTAGACCACCTAAAAAAGAATATTTATTATTTGAGCCATATCCTGACATAAGAAGGCCGACAGGAGCAATACTTGAAATAGCAATCCATAAAAAAACACCAATACTGAGATCGGCTAGAACAAGGTGATAACCAAAAGGAATTACTAAATAACTTAATAAAATTGATATGACTGCTATAGATGGTCCAATACTAAATAAACGAGTATCTCCTCTAGATGGAAGAAGATTCTCTTTTAAAAGTAATTTGGTACCATCTGCTAGAGCTTGAAGAATTCCCAAAGGTCCCGCGTATTCAGGACCAATACGTTGTTGTATACCTGCGGATATCTCTCTCTCTAACCAAACAATTACTAGTACACCTATTGTAATTCCTAATACAGGAGTAAAAATAGGGATAAGCACCCATATGATCCCATAGACCTCTTTTAAGGATTCCAATCTAGAAAAAGAATTGATAGCTTGTAATTCTGTTGTATCAATTATCATTTTAACGATCAACTTCTCCCATAATGATATCTATACTACCTAGTATCGTCATAATATCAGCCAATTTCATTCTTTTAACTAACTGAGGAAGAATTTGCAAATTAATAAACCCCGGCGGTCGAATTTTATATCGCCAAGGAAAAACACCCTTATCTCCTATCAGAAAAATTCCCAATTCTCCCTTTGGTGCTTCGACTCTCGCATAAAGTTCTTGCTTCGCCAATTCAAAAGTCGGAGAAGGTTTTTTACTAATGAATCGATAGTCAAACTCATTCCATACAGTATCTTTTACTCTATCAAAACGGCGGATTTCTAAATTTTCATAGGGCCCTCCCGGAATTCCTTCTAGGGCCTGTTGAATAATTTTGATGGATTCTGTCATTTCACTGATTCGTACTAAATAACGAGCTAATGAATCCCCCTCTTTTTGCCATTGGACTTCCCAATCAAATTCATCGTAACACTCATAATGATCAACTTTACGAAGATCCCATTTTATTCCGGAAGCTCGTAGCATTGGTCCCGACAAACCCCAATTGATTGCTTCCTCTCCACCAATAATGCCCACTCCTTCAACCCGTTCTAAAAAAATGGGATTCCGTGTAATAAGCTTTTGATATTCAGCAATTCCTGTTAAAAAATAATCGCAAAAATCCAAACATTTATCTATCCAGCCATGAGGTAAATCAGCAGCGACTCCACCAATACGAAAAAAATTGTGCATCATTCGCATACCGGTGGCAGCTTCGAATAGGTCATATATCAATTCTCTTTCGCGAAAAATATAGAAGAAAGGAGTCTGTGCCCCAATATCTGCCATAAAAGGGCCAAGCCATAACAAATGCGAAGCTATACGACTTAACTCCAACATAATGACTCTGATATAACTGGCCCTTTTAGGGACTTTAATATTCCCTAATTGCTCTGGCGCATTTACAGTTATTGCTTCTGTGAACATAGTAGCTAAATAATCCCAACGTGTTACATAAGGCAAATATTGTATAATTGTTCGATTTTCCGCAATTTTTTCCATACCTCTGTGTAAATAACCCAATATTGGTTCACAGTCAATAACATCTTCACCATCTAGAGTAACAATGAGTCGAAGAACACCATGCATTGATGGGTGGTGAGGTCCCATATTTACTATCATGAGGTCTTTTCTTGTAGATGGTACAGTCATAGGTTTTTCCTGATTCATTCTTCCATGAATTGCTGAAAGCGAAAAGAAGTTCATCAAACTTTAAGCGAAGAATTCAAATTAACTCTTCAAATTCTTCAAATTAACGAGTTTTTCTCTCTCGAATATCCAACCGCCCTATTAATTCTTTATAACGCGCTCTATTTTGTTTTGACAAAAAAGCCAGCAACCGTTGACGTTTTCCCAAAATTTTCCGCAGACCTCTCTGAGATAAATAGTCTTTTTTGTGCAATTCCAAATGTGAAGTAAGTCTCCGTATCTTATTGGTGAAACTTACTACTTGAAATTCAACAGATCCTCTGTTTTCTTTGTTTTCTTCTTGTTCTTTCAAAAGAATTGAAACAAATGAATTTTTTACCATAAAATAATTTTATACTCCCCTTTTTGCAGATATTGATTTTATTGATCAGTAATAATAATGTCATAAATTTTAATGTAGTATACACAACAATCATAATTTCTTTATATTCATTTTATCAATTAACATTAACCTATTTTTAAGTTTATTTGCCTAGTGATACAAAAAGATGATACCAAAGAGTTTATCTTTTTATTTATTTATTTATAGCTTTAATTGATACGCCATTTCCTTATTATTTATCCTAAACTGGGATGTAGGACAGTACATGTGTGCATCGGGTTACTTGCATATAACATGGATATTTACAGGTCACGGACAGCAGAAAAAATGAAAAAAGATGCTTGATAGAACAACAGAATATATAGGAAACTCAAAATTTTCAATTATGGATACATATATATCCTTAACATACTAAAGCGGCTCCCATTATTGGTGTCAAACCAATAGCGATTCATACAAGCTAAATCCTCTAATCGATAATTAGGCCAAAAAAAGAACTTTAATTTAATTAATTCATTTTTTTTGATGTCAAAATTTTTACTTTCATCCAAAAATTGACTCCAGTTTTTTATCTTGTTCTCCTTGCAAAAGAATTGATTTCTATGCACATTATTTTGATTCTTTAAATTGAAAGAAATTAGAATTCTCAATTCTCTACGACGTCTAGACGATAAAATTTTTTCAGGAACAAGCAAATTAGAATTATTTTTGTCTCTATTTAGAGTTTTTTTTTTATGTCTTGGAATGGATTGATTCTTAGCAACATTTTGGGGGTTTCGGTATCTTTGATTACTTTGGTGCTTACTTTTATGAACCAATGAAATACCGATGATTTGATACATAAAAAACTGTCCATCCTTTTTTACAGATAGACGGACAGGTTCCATAATCAAAACTCCCTTTTTCGTTAATTGTGTAAGATTTAAACGTCTCCTCATTATATCCAGATTCATTTCTTTCCTTTGAATATAGGATATAGTAATATTTCTTACATTTATGAGGCTAATCAGGAGACCGTATATCTGGATATTATTCATCATTTTTTGATTCAATTGATTCAAACGTCCAGTCCATCTTAATTGCAAAGGAAAATCTCCTTTCAATAATATTTTTAGTTTTTCAATTGATTCTAAAAAAGATTCTTCAATATTGTTTTGATTCTTTAATTCAAAATATTGTTTTGAATTGGATGGGCTAAAATTTAAAAAATCCTCACCCTCCTCTTGCTTTATATTTTGATTTTCACTAAAATTTGGATTTCTATTCAAATTAAAAAGAAGTAAGTTGCTTGGGATAAACCAAGGTTTCTCTTTATATTTATGATAAAGTATCACAAGCTCTGGAAAGAAAAAACATTTCGGATTTGATATGAGGCGATTTAAGATTAATAATTTTTCATTCATTCCCATCCAATCAAAAAAGACCTTTTTGTATTTGTAATTGATTTCGGAATTTGAATCAATCGGAAGATAAAAAAGACCATTATTATGAATTTTATCCCCTATTTTGGTTTGGTCCTTATTAGGTTCAACCTTAATATTTTGATTCAATTTCCAACCCAAATATTTTCTATCTGTATTTTTTTCCATATATATATAATTGCTTTTTCCTAGATAATTCTTGATAGGAATATTTTTGAGTATGTTAACAATTTTTTCTTTCTTTCTGGTGGAATTTTCTTGCTTCTTATTTTTTTCTAATGATGATCTATAAATATAGGCCTTCTTTTTAGTTTCAGAATGAATATATTTATATGATAAACGATCATATCTATAGTTTTTTTGAAAATTATCTTCTTTATTTGGTAATAAATAGACTTTCGAGTTTTGTTTTTTTTTGTAATCAAATAATTGGTCTTTTTCATAGGAATACCATTCCTTATTTTGAGACGTCTGGCATTTCTTTTTTCCATTTCGCCCTGGGACTAATCTAGACCATGTAATCTGAGATAAATCGTATTGATAATGACCTATTAACCAGTTTTTCCAGGGATTCATTCCATAATTTGGAAATTGATTATGTGTTACTTTGGAATCAAATATTCCTTGTCTTCCAAAAAAATCCTTTATTTCATTCTTAAGAAAAAAAGACGGTCCATTATACTGAAGAATAGATCTTAACTTATTGAAGTGAATAACCTGGGTTTGTGATAATTTTAAAAATACATATTTTTGTGACAAGTAAGATAAATCAAAAAAAATATGTGACTTCCCCTTACTATTTCTAAGATTATCAAAAGCCTTTTTTATATTGATAGTCGAAATAAAGTCCATTTTATTTATTTTTTTTTTATTTTCTTGATTTGTTTCGTTATTGTCAATGTATTTCTTAATCATTTTTTTTGTTGATTCCATAAAAAGTTGTAGAGCGATTCTGCGCATATTAATGATACATAGAAAGATATCTATGTATATCTTTTCAAAGAAAAATTGAACTATTAATTCAATATTTTTTATTTTGAATATTTTCCAAATTTTTGGCGGTGATTTTCCATTATTCTTTTTTTTTTTTTTTTTTTCTATTTGATTTATGATTGTGTTTCTTTTATCAATTCTATGTTTCATTTCTTCTTCTGCCTGTGAATAATTTGTGAAACCTGTAGATCGGTTTTGACTAAGTGATTCATGAATTATCGGATTGCTTATTATAGAATCCTTTTCTATTTCAGTTTCATTTGATTTGGATATTTCTCGCGGTATAAATAATGGAATTTTCTTTCCTTTTAAAAGTTCTTTTAGTATTTGTTTTACAAATAAAAATGCTTTTTCTTCTTTTTTTTTTATTTTTTTTAAAGTTCTTCGAACTCTAAAATTCAATTTTCTTATT